AGAAGAAATTAATTACATAAGTTTCAAATTCTAATTTAGATCAATAATTAGTTTTCTCTTTTCTCCCACCTTCAGAAGCATGAAGCATGGATATACCCTATATCCTTAGAATTTTCTGAAAGGTAACTATCTCGGTTTCATATATGAAATGTATATAGAATCTTTGAAAAAGACTTTTTCCATAAGAAAAAAGAACTTACTATCTTTGGGATCTGATGCTACACCGCTGCTCAATACTTTAGTGGATCCACTCTATTACATAAGTTGATTCCTAACTTGATATCCCATATCATGACATAAGTAAGCAGTTCTTAACTGTATCGATCCGATAGCTCGATAATTGATCTTTACGGTGCTTTCTTTATCAATTCGATCCTTTATCCATAGAGTATAGTATGTGGGCCGTATTTTCCTATTTTTTTAAAGTCTCTTTCATTGCTACAGCTGATACAAATCGTTGCTTTGGACGATGCATATGTAGAAAGCCCATTTTTTCTAGTATTGACTAGTCAATTTGCTCTTTTTTTTCCTTCTTTCTATAGTGGAGATAGTCGCACGTAATGACAGATCACGGCCATATTATTAAAAGCTTGTGGTAAGAATGGGTTTCGTTCTAGTGCCCGGAAATAATATTCTAAAGCCTTTGTATGCTCTCCGTTGCTTGTGTGTATAAGGCCTATATTATAGAGTATATAACTTCGATCATAGGGATCGATTTCTGGTCGCGTAGCTTCATAATAATTCTGTAAAGCTTCCGCATAATTTCCTTCGGATTGAGCCGACATCCGTTACGGTCGTTCATTTTATTCAAAAAGTCTCCGTTCCAGAACCGTACGTGAGATTTTCATCTCATACGGCTCCTCCCTTCTGTGCATAATACTAGGGGGAATAATCCATAGAATCAAAATTTCACTATTCTCGTTATGAACTGACAGGAGCTAGTATTTTTACAAGAAATCTCTAGCCAGCCTTCCCGCAAGAGGTTTTTTCTTAACACCAACCGTATTAGTGCTAGATAGAAATGATAACTCCAACGATTTCTTTGTCCTCAACGCCTACTATTTCCGGGAATTAGTCACTTCAACGATCTTTGATGGTTATACGGGTATCCAAAGTACGAACGAGATGGATGTTTGTTGTCCCAACCATTCTTGCTAGTCCCAATACCGATAAGGAAAAGGGTATTTTATAACAAAGTTTTCGTGTTGTTGATTCCTAGGTGTAGTGCTTCTTCCCCTATGCCTCCTATTGGTACTAGTGGACCTGCAATACAGAACCTATAGGTATAACCTTTTGTTCAATACTAAAATCGACAATTAAAGTATCCGAGGCTGGATCAATCGAGGATACACGACAGAAGGAATTGTTCTATCTCCAAACTTTACCTTCACCAAGCGTAGGTTTTTCCATAATTAGGTTCTTTCTATTCCGAACAACGTCTTTTTATTCTAAGACTGGGGTGAGGGCTAAAAAAAAAAAAAGAAAAAAGAATCAAATCACACCATCCCTGTAATAGGTAAATGCCTTTTTTTCTCCTAAAGTTGTCGGAATTATTCGTAATAAAATATTGGCTACAATTGAAGAGGTCTTATCAATAAAATTTCCATTTATCCGAGATCTAGGCATAATTAGCAATCCATTCTATAATTCTTCTCATTATCCCTCGGGGAAAATGATCCCACAAACAAAGGAATTGTAGTACAAAATAACATAAAAACAGACGACTCATTCTAAAAAAAAAACAAAGACGTGGACCTTCTGCTCAAATTGTCCGCCTTTTGGACAAAGAGAGATAGGATACTTTTGAATCAGATTGGATCTCATCCAAATTTCGTAGCATACAAATGAGTGTAGCTATTACTATTTCATCTAAGTTGAATAACCGAGGGCTTTATTTTGATATGGATTCTGATAACTCGAGAAATTTAGATTTGGTTATGATCCAAAGAAGAAAAAGGATGGAATAATCATTCCATGCAAAAATATTGAAATGGAATAGAAAAATCCATGGTACGATTCATTAATTTGTAATAGATGGATGGGGTAGTTGATGAGATAAGTTGTTGTTGATAAATTGGAAAGGAATTTTTGATTTCTATAGAATCATTGATCAGTCGTACCTGTACTGTAATAATATGAATGCCTCGCTATTCACTCGGTTTCTGGTCAATAATAAGATTACGTAGGAGAGATGGCCGAGTGGTTCAAGGCGTAGCACTGGAACTGCTATGTAGGCTTTTGTTTACCGAGGGTTCGAATCCCTCTCTTTCCGTTTCTGTTAATTCACAGACGTTACCGACCACAATGTATCAAATAACAATTGATACCATTCTTCCAACAGCATTTGATAGAGATTCTATATTCCTAATTACATTGCTGTGGTAAGGTACATAAAATACAAAATATCGCGTAAAGAGCAAAAAAGAAAAAAATCCAATCCTACAGATAACCTATTTGCAATACATGAATGAAAAAAAAAAAATGTGGATAAAAAAAGGCC